TATGACTGTTTATGTCTTTAGCATGACTGACTACTTGATTAAATGTGGAGGAAAGTGGGATAAATGGCCGATACTACTGGAAGGATTCCTCTTTGGATAATTGGTACTGTAACTGGTATTCCTGTGATCGGTTTAATTGGTATTTTCTTTTATGGTTCATATTCCGGATTGGGCTCATCCCTGTAGTAATCGTATTAATTTGGTTTTCGAAATGAAAGCGTAAGAACTCAACGGGATCCGCTCGAATTCGTCAAAGAAAGAGTGGATCCCGTTGAGTTCTTAATAATTCGAATATTTTTTTATTCATATAAATAAATGACTAAATGGATAACTTTTTCTGATTTTTCAAAAAACTCCATTTCATTTTTTTTTTTTTACAAGTTAATTGAAGAAATTCAATTTGTTTAACCAAATTCCCCAATTTCCTCTCTTTTTTATTTGTTCACTACGTATTATATGCAATAAATAAAATATTATATGTCATAAAGGTTCTAAGTTGGAAAAAATCGAAACTAAGATATAGGATTTTTTCAGGAAGGGGTTAAAAAACATTCTTTTATTAATATTTTTTAGAACATTTTCTATTTCGACACAAACAAGAAGGAATAGGAATCGGACTCTAGGAACAAATAATCCCCCCTAGAGTCCCCTTTCCCTATTTGAATTCTATTTTGCTTAAAATTATCTGTCTATATATTTTATATTTAGTATCGAATCCAATTTTCTTGTATTTTACAATAGAAAAATATTTCTATAATAAAATTCTCTATTATAGAATATAGAAAATGGAAATCTGAAAAAAAAACAGTGACATAATCATAATATTCGAATTTATTGTGGGGTTGAAAAAAAACAAAGTAAAATAGTCTTCCTGACAATATACATACTCGAACTTATTTGTATTACGTTACAAGGAACTATGATATAAAAAGACTAGACAGAAGCAAAGATCTTTTCATAATTTATGTAATTCTATTATATTTATGTAATTCTATTATACAGAATAGAATTACATAAATTATCAACAAAAATGGAGTTATTTTTACGAGTTTAATATGTTGATAAATACGCGGGCCTAGAAATTCATTTCGGATAATTGAACCTTCTCAAATTGTTTCTTCTTAAGAACTAAAAAGATTTGTGCTAAAATAATAGATGCCAAGAAGAACAAGAGACCTTGGACACGTAATGGATCTTGAAGTACTATTTCTGCATCCCCCTGACCAAATCCACCCACATTAGGATTACTTGTTAATGGCTGATCAAGTTTGATAGATTCACCTTCTGAAACAAGAAGTTCTGGTCCTGGAGGTATAATATCAATCACTTCACGTCCATCCAATGCATCCACTATAGTTATTTCGTATCCCGCCTTTTCTTTTCGTATGATTTTTTTTACCATACCTGCTGCTGTAGCATTATACACATTATTATTACTCTTGCTCCCGTCGAGATAAATCTGACCCCTTCCCCTGTTCCCGCCTACGTATATAGGATATTTTAAGAAATGAACATCTCTCTTAATAGTGGGATCCGGGGAAAGAATAGGAAAGGTGATTTCATTATATTTCTGACCAGGAACAGGGCCTACTACAAGAATATTTTTTTTTGTAGGACGATAGTTTTGAAAAGGCAGATTACCTATCTTTTCTTTAATCTCAGGCGAAATACGATCGGGAGGTGCCAATTCAAAACCTTCTGGTAAAATAAGAACAGCCCCCACATTCAAAGCCCCTTTTTTACCATTAGCGAGAACTTGTTTCACTTGCATATCATAAGGAATTCGAACAACTGCTTCAAATACAGTATCCGGAAGTACCGCTTGTGGAACCTCTATATCCACGGGCTTATTAGCTAAATGGCAATTGGCACAGACAATACGACCGGTTGCTTCTCGCGGATTTTCATAACCCTGCTGTGCAAAAATGGGATATGCATTTGAAATGGGTGCTCTAATTATTATATATATCATGATCGATCTGGAAATGGATCGAGTAATCTCTTCCTTTATCCAAGAAAAAGCATTTCTAGTTTGCATGGTCTAATCATTGATCCTTAAAATTTCTACAATAAGATTAGGTAGGTCACTCGCATAGTTCCCTATCCAAGATGAAGAACCCCTTTTTCATTTTAGGGGGGTTAAAAAGAAGGGAAAAAGAAAAGTTATCTTTTTTTAGCTAAAAAAACTTGAAATTTAAATTGGATAAGTGAACGTTTTTTCAGTCAGTCATTCATTGAATGATAAATCACTACAAGTGATGGAGATACGCGATTTAAATAACGGAAAATCAAATATTTGAAACTTGTATCTAAAATGACTGGAAAAGTGGAAACAAGACCAGATATAATTTGATCATTTTTAGCAAATCCAAAATCTTTATAGACGAAACCAATCATTAGTTCCCAACCATGGGTTGAATGGAATCCTATACATAAATCAGTTAATAGAAGAATAGAAAAAGCTTTTATTGTGTCACTTAAATTATATAAAAATTCTTGAACCCAAGAGTTAATAAGAACAAGTTCTTGATTACCAAGAATAGAATAACCTCTTAGAATAAAGAAACAGATTATATTTGTTGAGAAGTGTAAAATCGTATTCATACGATCTTCGTTGTGCGTTTTGATTAATTGGATTGTTTCTTTATAGATTCCAGTACGAAGGTTTTGTAAATGTGTTTCCGGACATTCCTTTAACATTTCATCTAAGAAAAACAGTTCCTCAAATTCAATAAATTTTTTTAGAATACTCTTTTCTTGAATATCATTCCAGAAAATTTCGGATTGCCTAGTATTCCACCAATTAATAAACCAAGATTCCAGACTTTTCTTAAATGTGAAAGAGATACACCAGGGCAAAAAGACTATAGATGTAAGATATAGAAGGGGAATGAATGTTTTCTTTTTTGTCATTTTTCGTCTTTAATGAACTCAACTTCATCTCATTCGTCAACTCTATATGATAATAATCTTTCTATCAAGAATAAGTTCTATTACAAGTCATAGAGCTTATATATAAATCTATATTCTATTTTCTCGTTTTTTACTTGCAATTCGGGAGTTAGTCCTTGCCTTGTTTAATTTAGAAAGAATACATAAATCGAATAAGAAATCGAAAGAATTCACTGTCAATTCAAATGAAGAAAAAAATATTGTTTCGAAAGGATATCAATCGCTAAGATTCGAATAAAAAATTCTTCCTTTTTATGAATACACGAAAGAGCACTTCGGTTTATGAATATAATAGTAGGATTTCGAAACCAAAGAACGTCCCATCTATAAAAATGGAAATATTTTGAAGTTTCTTTTTTTTTTCAAAATATTTCAATCGGTACACGAAATAAATAGGACAATTCGAAAGCTTTTTGTACAATTTCTAGTTAAGTCCAATTCTCGTCAGTACAAAAGCGGTACACCCAAGAATATAGCGCATTCACCAGCTTTATGTGCAATTTCTGGTGGAGTCAAATTATCTTCAATACGAGTCAAGGGAATAAACCCCTGTTCTATGGTTTCCATATAAACGATACTCTCATAAGTAAGGGTACGAGTAAAAATACCCCCTTCTTTAACTCCTGTTATTATTCTGATGGATTGAATCTCTTTCATAGGTACTTCGAAAATAATACGACGATTTTTTCCAGGAAATCCCCAACGAAAAAAACATACTTTTTTCTCTTTTTTATCGAAGATATCATAACCACTACCTACATCCCACAAAATAGTGCACCACAAATAAAAACTAATAAAGAGACCCTCCATTCCATAGAAAGACATCGTGGCCCCTTGTGGAATAAATGGAAAATCACTAATTTCCTCAGACAAAAAGAAAAAATCCATATCAAGATAACTGGAAATTGCAACCAATAACAATCCTAATGAACCTAAAAAAATGATAAAGGCCCAAAAGAAATTGCTTATTTTTCGAGACTCCATTATAGGATATACCCGTAGATGTTCTAATCGCAATATTATATTCATATTCTATAAAATATTATATTAAATCCAATTTTTATTTTATTTTTTATTATAATTGGGGAAGAAAAAAACCCCAGCAAATGAATTTGACTTTCTTTTTCTTTGTTTCTAAAGTAACTTGGTACTATTTTAATGTAAACCTTTGAGAGGAATTCATCGAATTGCTTCCAGATCTAAAAAATATCTATATATATGATATATATATGATTTGTCCCTACTGACCATATCTAAAAAATCTTGTTTTTTTGAACATGAAGAAATAAAGAAGCCATTGCAATTGCTGGAAATACAAGGCCTACTAAAGGAACAAAAATGGAAGGAAAGTTTATCATAAAATGGGTACCTCGCTTTACTATTTGTACCTTATATATATATATTATTGTTATTTTACATTTTTTTTATTCTTATTTTATATTGTTATAAAGATAGTCTATAATCACTAGAATTCCTATATACTTATACTAAGTATATAGGAATTCTAGTGATTATAGCTAAGTCAATATATATATAATTAACTATAATATATATAATTAACTATATATGTAGAACTAAAGAAATTGATTGATTTAACCTTCTATTTCGAAAAGAAACCAAAATATATGTATGATACCTTTTATTATTCTTTTATTACTTTGATCCTGTATGTTTTCATTTTTTATTTTTGTCTCATAATTTCTTTTCTTTGACTAAAAATGAAAAAGAATTTTCGGCTATGCCTTCTTTTTTTTTTTCATTTTTAGTCAAAGAAAAGAAATTATGGAATTGAAATAACTCACTCAGAACTCCCTTTAAAAAATGACGCGGTACGATTGAATCAAATAAGCCCTTGTGGAATAAATATTCAGCCGCTTGCGAACCTTCGGGTATTGGCTTATTCAATGTTTGTTCAATTACTCTTTTACCCGCAAATGCAATATAAGCATTTGGTTCGGCAATAATGATATCCCCCAACATGCCAAAACTAGCTGTCACCCCACCAGTAGTAGGAGATGTAAGGATCGATACATAGAATAACTTTTTATTTGTTTGATAATCATATAAAGCAGAAGAGATTTTAGCCATTTGCATCAAGCTCAAACTTCCTTCTTGCATACGCGCTCCTCCGGACGCACATACCAGAATAAGAGGTAAAAGTTGATTGGTAGCATATTCTACCAAACGGGTGATTTTCTCACCTACTGCGGATCCCATACTACCCCCCATAAACTGAAAATCCATAATTCCAATTGCTACAGGAATACCATTTAGTTGACCTGTACCTGTTTGAACAGCCTCAGTTAATCCTGTTTTTCTTTGATAAGAATCAATACGATCTTCATAAGGTTCCTCTTCTGAATGAAATTCAATGGGATCCAGAGAAACCATGTCTTCATCCATAGGATTCCAAGTACCCGGATCAATCGAAAGTTCTATTCTATCTGAACTGCTCATTTTCAAATGATATCCACAGTGTTCACAAATATTCATTTTTGATTTCAAAAATTTTTTATAATTTAATCCATAACAATTTTCGCATTCAATCCACAAATGCTTATATTTTTGAGTTTCATCGAGATTATTAGAACTTTCTCCAATAGTCGAATCACTATCATTTCTATCATTCGTGCTAGTTATTATACTAGAACTAGAATTCTCGCGTTCACTCGAATTTCTGCTCTTACCAAAAAAGTAACTATAAAAATAACTGTCATTGTATTTGTCACTATCATCTAAAATGAAACTATCAATACAGATTTGAGAATGAAGATAACTATCAATGCAACTATTAATCTTATTATTCCAACTATATTTAGTATCATACATGTAATGATCGTCATCACTCTTAGAAACATTATTCAGATAGCTAGAAAAAAAACTTTCCTGTTCACTTAAAAAAGGATGATCATTGTCAATCTCCAAAGTTTGATTTTCAATATCGAAATATATGGAATAACTGTTCCTCTTATTATCCCTAACTAAAAAAGTTTGATCGGATAGGAAATTCTGGATGTTCCTGACACCTACTAAATAATCAAAATAACTGTAACTAGAATTGTCAGTATCATTCCAACTATGAATTTTTTTATTCATATCGGTTAAAATTTTGGGGTCTTCTTCACTTACACTGGTATTTTCAATAGGACCAAGACTATCCATTGATTTACTTAATTCACACCTGTATTCTAATTTCCTATTAAACAACATAGAATTGAACCACCATTTTTTCATAGAGTTTTTTCCTCTATTTACATAAAAATATAATAGATGTATAGTCATTGGATGAAAAAAAAATAATCGAAATATTCCATTTTTAATATTCTATCTCGTGTATTTACTATCAAAAAAAGTATATAAATCCAATAACTAGGATTAGTAACTGATATAATAATAATAATAAAGAGCGAGTAGGTATTAAAAATAAATGATAATAAAATCAAAATAATAATAAATATTCATTTTTTAAATCAAATAAAAAAAATAATGAAAAAAAAAATATCACCTCATTGGGGGTAATGTTTTTATAAGTCCAATTACTTCATTTAGTGATTATTCATTTGCTTTTTCCTATATTCTATCTTTTATCTTTATACATTTTTTTTATTTTGTTTTGAAGATCGATCCAAATTTCATTTATTTTTCTGGCTATAGAAAACAACATTCTATATAAACAACAAGAAATAAAAAATGAGGTATGAATATAACAAGAGAGCGGGGGGATAAAAGATAAAAGAGTTTTCAAAATCTATATAATACAAGTCATCCACACCCCTTTTTTTATTTCATTAATTGAATTTCGTTTGTTGATTCGAACTAAGTTCCAGAAAAACACCTGCCTTTTTTGAAATATCCTGAACAGTTCCTGTAGGTTGAGCGCCTTTTTCCGGAGATCTCTTCCCTCTCTTCGGGATCGAACATCGATTGCAACGATTCGATAAACGGCTCATTGGGATAGATATAGATAAATAATGCACCCTCCCTAGAAACGTATAAGAAGTTTTATCCTCGTACGGTTCGAGAAAATTAAAAATTATATGTATGTATAAAATTATGATGTCAAATAGATCCATAAAATCATCAAATCAATTAAACTATGCCTTAAGTATTTTTTTCTTATTTTCTTTCTGAAAAAGAAAGAAAATAACTCCTCATATTTGTAATCCCATAACTCAAATTGGATAATTCTCAAATAACTAAAAAGAAAACAAAGCCTTTAGCTATTTCATTTATTGAGTGGTCTCTACCCCCTTTTCTTGCCTGTGTTTCTTTAGAATCTATTTTTTCAAATTTTTTCTAATAGAATGAATGAGACAATTTGAAAATAGTATTTACTTGTTCCATGATCTTTTAGCTTTTCTTTAAATCATTGGGTTTAGACATTACTTCGGGAATTCAAAATATTTTCAAAAATGGCAGCAACATACCATTTTTTTCTTTCTCTGAAAGAATCATACAAAATAGAAGGTTAATTCCCGCGGATACACTTTTGATCGAAAAAGTTTGACTAATTCCAACCATTTTTTTTGAACCTTGCTCAAATTGAATCCTTTCTATTTTTCTATCAAAAATATACTTACAAAGTTGTTCTAACTTATTAATTTTCACTAACCTTAGATACTTGCCCCTGAGAAATGAATAAACTCGAGCTCCATCATGTACTATATTACATCATCAACCCCTTTCCCGTCCCCAAAACAATAAGTTCTAGTGGAACAGAACAAATGATGTCGAGTCAAGAGCATGTTGATTTCTATATACTAGAAAAAATGGTGGATGTAAGAATCCACAGCTAATCTAATCATGTCTTTCAAGTCGCACGTTGCTTTTTACCACATCGTTTCAAACGAAGTTTTACCATAACATTCCTTTAGCTTGGATCCAGTATGTAATTGATTCAATTATGGAATCGTGAATAGTCATTGATTCAATCGATACATAATAATCTATCCTTTTTACGTCTGAGGTTTTCTTCTATATAACGAAAACCATTTTCAAAGTAAAGACGTAAAAAAATTAAAATTAACTCGATATTGTATGAATCAATTTTCTACTCTATTTTTAGAATTTGTAAAGTAGAAAAAATGGGAATTTATTCAAAAAAAATATTCTAAAAAAATATATATATATATATATACCTATATATATATAATTAGTTATATCCACAAGGATTACATTAAAAAGAAAAGAAAAAATTCTACTTGTTTTAAATCTACATCTTCTAAAGCAAGTCGATTTAGATTAGAGATGAATAATTCAAAAAAAGGGGGGGATAATCTTGATTCTGATATACAATTTGTATCCAAATAGGATATACATCAAGAATGGATATGCTCTGGGACGGAAGGATTCGAACCTCCGAATAGCGGGACCAAAACCCGTTGCCTTACCGCTTGGCCACGCCCCATTTTCGATTTGACACTAATAAACACTATTATTGATATCGGTTCTTCGTCAATTCCACCAGTTCCCAAATTTCTATAGAAAAATGGGTTGCTAGGATTTGGATATGTGTATATATATAGAATAAAACTAAATTTCTTGATCATTACATAGAATTCAATTAAGATATTGTATAGAAGTATGATTTCTTCTATTTTGGATTTAAGAATAAAAAGATTTTGAACTGGATAGGTTCAAATCAAAGAAGGATTTTGGAGGGTCTTATCTTATTTGATTCATTTTTTTTAGTTTTATTCATAAATTAATATGAATTTCTTAAATTTATTGTATTTTTTTTTGATTTTATTAATTATTAATATATATATACATAATACAAAAAAATACAATAAAAATGAAAATTCTAATTCAAAAAAAAAAAAGAAAAAATAATTTTTATTTTCTTAAAGAACAAAATGTTTGTTATGCTTAATATCTTTAGTTTGGTCTGTATTTGTATTCACTCCGTCCTTTATTCAAGTAGTTTTTTCTCGGCGAAATTGCCTGAAGCCTACGCTTTCTTGAATCCAATTGTAGATATTATGCCAATAATACCTGTACTCTTTTTTCTATTAGCTTTTGTTTGGCAAGCTGCTGTAAGTTTTCGATGAGATCTTTAATTTGAGTAATGTCTTAAAAAAATTCAGAATTTATTAGAAAACTAAAATTCGAACATTTTTACAATTTTTAAGATCAGATAAGTCTTACAGTGTGAATTCTCGATTCCAATATTGAAATTTTTTGGTATATACGAAAAAAATACGGATCATCTCATCAGCTACGTTTTTTCAATTGAGAAATCCGAATCCTATTATTCGATTTGAGCCCACCACCAATATAATACCTAGATTGCAGATATGAAAGAGGATTTTTGGTAATACTAATTATTGATAATTGTCAAAAAAGGCTCGACTCTTACTACAAATCAAATCCATTTCCGAAACTCATATATATATATACCTTAAAATCACTTCATTTTTTAGAAACTTAGTATTAAAAGAAACAAAATGTGTAATGTAATATAAGAGAATCTATTCTCTTTCTTTGTCGTTTTTTTCATTATCTTGGAGATTTTATAATGCTTACTCTAAAACTATTTGTTTACACGGTAGTGATATTCTTCGTTTCTCTTTTCATCTTCGGATTCCTATCTAACGATCCAGGACGTAATCCAGGACGTGAAGAATAAGAAAAAAATAACAAATCATCAATGGAAACGGAAAGAGAGGGATTCGAACCCTCGGTACAAAAATTTGTACAACGGATTAGCAATCCGACGCTTTAGTCCACTCAGCCATCTCTCCCCAATTGAAAAAATAGAATTCCTTTGTTTATGTTATATCGCATAAACAAGAAGAACAAAAAATGGAGCTTGAAAAAAAAAAGAGACTTCTTTTTCTCTTATTTTTTATCTTATCTCTTTTTTTTCTATTTAATTTCTATTCATTATTCTATATTCTATTTTTTAGTTTCTTTTTTTCTTTTTCTACAGCCAAAGAGCCCGGCCAGTACCTAGTTGGGTTCTTTTTATTCCCATGAATATTGAATAACAATGATTTATTTGAATGTATTTTATTTGAAATAAAAAAAAATACTTGTAATTTAAACA